AAAGGGAAGAAAAGGCACGTCTACGCGAAGAAGCACGTCTACGCGAAGAAGCACGTCTACGCGAAGAAGCACGTCTACGCGACGAAAGGGCACTTCTTCAATTGGGTGAATTTCGTGAAAAAGTCTACAATGTAATTCAATCTCGTAAATCTCGTGGAAGAAAAAAGAATGAAATGCAATCTCGTGAAAAAGTCCAGAATGCAATGCAATCTCGTCGAAGAAAAAAGAATGAAATGCAATCTCGTGAAAAAGTCCAGAATGCAATGCAATCTCGTCGAAGAAAAAAGAATGAAATGCAATCTCGTGAAAAAGTCCAGAATGCAATGCAATCTCGTCGAAGAAAAAAGAATGAAATGCAATCTCGTGGAAGAAAAAAAAATGGAATTACAAAATCTCGTGAAAGAATCGACGATGGAACTACAAAATCTCGTGAAAGAATCGACGCTGAACCTACAGAATCTCGTGAAAGAATCGACGATGGAACTACAGAATCTCGTGAAAGAATCGACGCTGAACCTACAGAATCTCGTGAAAGAATCGACGATGGAACTACAGAATCTCGTGAAAGAATCGACGAGGAACCTACAGAATCTCAACTTAAGCAAATCCTTGCTCTAAATCAAATTCATGAGACCCTTTTGCCAGGTTTCATTTTCGAGTCCCCAAAATATGAAGAGAGAATCTTCGCGATACTCAAAAGTAAAACACTAAAACTAAGAGCAGAAGGAAAATTATATTATAATCCTTTGGCAAAATTTTTTTCTAAGCCTTGGGAAAAAGGGGGGGGAAGCATTGATTGGAACCAGCGAAAACTAAAAAAGCTACAGCAACTAAGGACTTATAAAGTGGGAGAAAGTGCGGGACGAGCGCACATCCGTCAACGCGTCCCTCGCTGGTCATACGTATTACTCCGCGAGGTCGTATACGACCTGGGCGAACTCTTTGTGACCCAGCGGGGAGATGATGAGTGCTTTGATATTATATCAGCACAATACAAATATGAAATTATTTTGAATCAGGATACTCAAAATTTACTTATCAAAAATCTTTCTAAAGATAGTAATAACATTGATCCGGAGATTGCTAAAGAGATTAATGAGAAGGTTATGAAGGATTTCATCAAGAGTGGGGGAGACCCTTATAGTATTGACTTTGAGAAAAGCCTTGCTCATGTTCACGTTGGCAGCCTCACCACCAATATCGAGTGGAAAACCGAGAATAAGGACGTGTGGAGGACCTCCTTGAAAGCGGTGCGCGACCAATTTTGGCATCAGGATGACATCAAAGGTGTTGCGAGCGTCCTAAGGCGTAAAAACGGAGTTGTTGTAAGACAGATTGAAATGTTTCCGCATTCCCCTCTTTTTTTGGGCTTCTTAAAAAGTACACTGTCTAGTTCTTTTAGGGTAGTGAAACCCCTTGTTTTGAAAATGCAAAATTTGATGCATAGGTTTGGAATCAAAAAAGGGGACTTTTTCACTCTTAAGGGACCTAAGAAAGAACAGACAAAAACAAAAAGGAAGACAAAAAGGAAGACAAAAAGGAAGATAGACGAAAAAAAAAGCAAAGCATTGAAAGAACGGAAAAAATTGAAAAGAATCAAAAAAGATAAAATCGAACTAGACCCCGAAGAAGAGCTGTTCCGGATGGATGGAATAGATGCATGGAATGAGCTTTATTATGGGCTAGGAGTAAGAGGTATCGTATTAATTTTTAACTCCTATTTGAGAAGATATATTGCATTGCCTTTAGCGATAATAGCTAAAAATATTGGTCGTATCTTATTTTTGCAGCAGCCCGAGTGGGCTGAGGATAGAAAGGACTGGGAAAACGAGACTCATCTTTTATGCAACGATGACGGTTTTGCTATAGGCGTCATATCCATCAGGAACTTTCCGGAGGAGTGGTGGGACTACGGTCTTCAGGTCAAAGTTTTATGGCCTTTAGAGTTGAAACCTTGGCACACAGCGGATGATAGACAAAGGATAACCAACGATTATGCTTTTATAAGGTCTGTCTGGGGACTAGCTGACTATCCTTGGGGTGGTACCCGACCCAACTGTTCCTTTTCCATTTTTTGGGGGCCCATTTTTAAAGAACTAGGCAAAAAAAGTCAAAGATTCGCAGCAGAAAAATTGGAAGGGAGCGCCTTTCGACTTATAAGAAGCGTTTTCAACCCAAAAATAAAGCAAAATTTTGTTAGAGTTCTAGGAAACGCAAAAGAAAGCATAAAACGGCTTAAAGAAAGCATAAAACGGCTTAAAGAAAGGGTTCTAGTTCTAAAAAGCACAATTTTGAAAATAATCAAAAAAAATACAAGATTGAAAGGGATAGGAGTAGATGAATCGAGTGAAACTCAAAAAGAAAAAGATTCTATAATCAGCAATGAGATAATTAATGAATCATTTAGTCAAATTCGATCTACAGCTTCTACAAATTCAGAAGAAAAAATACAAAATCTGATTAATAGAACAAGCACAATCAAAAATCAAATAGAAAGAATTACAAAAGAAAAAAAAAAAGTAACTCCAGGACTAAATAATAGTCCTAACAACAAAAAGCAAAATAATAATGTAGAATCAGCAAAAAATATTTGGAAAATTGTAAAAAGAAGAAATGTTCGATTAATAAGTAAATGGAATTATTTTCAAAAAATTTTCATTGAAAAAATATACAAAATATACCTAGATATCTTTCTATGTATCATTAAGATTCCTAGAATCAATTTAACAAAAAAATTTTTTGAGAAAGACATTTCCAATACTGAAACAAATCAAAAAAGAATTACCTTTAGTTCGACTATAAAAAATATAACTAAGCGGAAGTCACAGATTGTTCCGAAATTTGCTTCCTTGCCAAATTTATCTTCCCTGTCACAAGCATATGTATTTTACAAATTATCACAAACCCTAGTTAGTGATAAGTTAAGATCTGTTCTTCAATATCGCGGAACGTCTTTTTTTCTTAAGACTGCAATAAAGGATTCTTTTGAAAGACAGGGAATATTCCATTCCGAATTAAAGCATAAGAAACTTCGAAATTTTGGAACGAATCCATGGAAAAACTGGTTAAGAGGTCAGTCTCAATACAATTTATCTAAGGTTCATTGGGAGCGAGTAGGCGCACAAGCCTGGCGAAATAAAGTCAACCGACGCCATACGCCTCAAAATAACGATTTAAATAAAGGAGATTCATATGAAAAAGACCCATTACTTCATTCCAAAAAACAAGATGATTCTGAAGTATATTCATTAGTAAGAAATCAAAAAACTAAGTTTAAGAAAAACTATAAATATGATCTTTTAGCATATAAATACATTTCTTCTGAAACTAAGAAGGACTCCTCTATTTCTAAATTGCCATTACAAGTAAATAAGAGCCAAGAGGTCGACTTATTTGATATACCAGAGGAGATTGTTTTCAAGACTTATTTCAAGGATTGGATACTAGACAAGAAGTTTCTAGACAAGGTTTATCGAGACAGTACTTATCTACACAATTATCTAGACAATACTTATGTAGACAAGGATTATCACAAGGATTATCAGGATTATCTAGACAAGAGTTTTCTAGACAAGGTTTATTTCAAGGATTCTCTAGACCAGCTTTATCTAGAAACGAATTATTACGAGGATTATTACAAGGATTATCTAGACAAGGTTTATCTAGACAAGAATTCTCTAGACAATTATCTAGACAAGGTTTATATGTCTCTGAAAAAAATGCGAAAGAAAAAACCTGAAAGAAAATATATGGACTTTGATTGGAAGTTTTTAGAAAAATATCCAGTCAATTTGGAGGCCGGGAAAAAGATCGACCCTAACCATAATACAAATACTAAGATTGAGACTAAGAATTCTCAAATAATTGAGACTAAGAATTCTGAAATAATTGAGACTAAGAATTCTGAAATAATTGAGAATGAGAATTCTGAAATAATTGAGAATGAGAATTCTGAAATAATTGAGAATGAGAATTCTGAAATAATTGAGAATGAGAATAGAGGTCTTATTTATGATATCGTTCCAAAAATGCTCTTGGATCCAGAAATCGAAAAGGATCCAGAACTCAAAGAAGATCCAGAACTCAAAGAAGATCCAGAACTCAAAGAAGACAAAAAAAGCTTTTTTAATTGGATGGGAATGAATGAAGAAATCTTAAAGGCACCCAGAGCGAATTCGAATGAGGATCAGGAAGATTGGTTCTTCCCAGAATTTATGCTACGTAAGAGGACATATCAAACGAACCCGTGGCTTAGACCTATGAAGTTACTTCTTTTAAATTTCAAAGGAAAAGAAGAAGAAGAAGAAGAAGAAGAAGAAGAAGAAGAAGAAGTTAGTCAAGGAAAAGAAGAAGTTAGTCAAGGAAAAGAAGAAGTTAGTCAAGGAAAAGAAGAAGTTAGTCAAGGAAAAGAAGAAGTTAGTCAAGGAAAAGAAAATGTTAGTCAAAGAAAAGAAACTAAAGGAAAAGAAACTAAAGGAAAAGCAACTAAAGGAAAAGAAACTAAAGGAAAAGCAACTAAAGGAAAAGAAACTAAAGGAAAAGCAACTAAAGGAAAAGAAACTAAAGGAAAAGCAACTAAAGGAAAAGAAACTAAAGGAAAAGCAACTAAAGGAAAAGAAACTAAAGGAAAAGAAAATGTTAGTCAAAACATCGAAGACATCGACATCGAAGACATCGACATCGAAGACATCCAAGAAGTTATTAGAGAAGATTATGAAAAAGGGTTCCGTAAAAAAAAAACACAATACCGGAGTGACTCGCCGAGGCTAGTAGATTTCGTTGACCTTCAAGAGAAGTATTTGGGTTTTAGCATCCACACCGAGCGGCTAGTTGAGGAGGATATGCTCGAGCGGCTGAGCTTAATGCAGATGGTGGGTAACACAAAAGGGCGTTTACAAAGTAAACGAAGGCTTTTAGCCTATTTGAAAATGGGAGATCTGCCGGTAGACAGAATTGTCAGTCATTATTCGAAGGAGTCTACTCTGTTTAGCTGGGCGGAA